CTAAAATATTGTGCAACATAAAAAAACAAAAAAATATTATTATTAGTTATAAAGCAATTAAGAATATATGGATAAATGAAGGGGTGAAAGAAAGAGAGAAAAATATATAAATGATATAGAATTCTAATATGTAAGGGTCTATGGGTCATCTCATAAAAGGTAGTGTAATAAAGCATCAATATAAATATATATTCGTAACATAAACAAATTAAGAGCTCTGAATCAAAAAAACTGAGAATATTGATTCAAGAAAAAACAAATAAATATTCTAAAAAAATATTATTAATTATTAGATATGAGAGAGGCTCCATTGTAGAATTCGGACCTAACCATTAATAGAGAAGCGATGGGAACGACGAAACCTGCAAATACTTAAGATTTTTGGAAAAACAAATCTTAAAAATGGATTAGGTGGGATGGCGGAAGAAACCAAAAAGGAATCCATTTTTTTAGGAGTTGTGCCCTACATTATATCTGAATTTTATAATAAAAGAGTAAATATTCGCCCGCGAGAATTTGGATTTTCTTTTTTTTTTTATTGGATTAGAAAAAAAAAAAGAAAAAGAAAGATTCATTAGAACCTTATAATATAACAAAACAACATTATCTAGTTAAGTTATATACGGATAAAAAAAAATGGTTTATTTATAAGAATACATATTGAGTTCTATATCAAAACAAGATATAAAAATTTAGAATAGACCAATAGATTCTATGAAATCTCAAAAAATCCCACCATTCAATTATTCATTAAACATATGAATATTAGTACATATTGTATCGATTTAATCGATATATATATATATTGAATTGCTTCATTCGCGAGGAGCCGTATGAGGTGAAAATCTCATGTACGGTTCTGTAATAGAGATGGAATTGAGAAACAACCATCAATTATAACCCCCAAAGAACCAGATTTCGTAAACAACATAGAGGAAGAATGAAAGGAATATCCTATCGAGGTAATCATATTTGCTTCGGAAGATATGCTCTTCAGGCACTTGAGCCCGCCTGGATAACATCTAGGCAAATAGAAGCGGGACGACGGGCAATGTCACGAAATGTTCGCCGAGGTGGACAAATATGGGTACGCATATTTCCAGACAAACCTGTTACAGTAAGACCTACTGAAACACGTATGGGTTCGGGAAAAGGATCTCCCGAATATTGGGTAGCTGTCGTTAAACCTGGGAAAATACTTTATGAAATGGGCGGGGTCCCAGAAAATATAGCGAGAAAGGCTATTTCAATAGCATCATCCAAGATGCCTATACGAACTCAATTCATTATTTCAGGATAATAAATTAGAACCAAAGGAAAGAGGTCTTTAGGATGAAAACAAAAAAAATGCAAATGTAGATTCCTTTTTTTTGAACAAAGAATATTTTTACTTCAATCTTTGGACTGAAAGAAAAAAAAATGATATGATTCAACCTCAAACTCATTTGAATGTAGCTGATAACAGCGGAGCACGCGAACTGATGTGTATTCGAATCCTAGGAGCAAGTAATCGACGATATGCTTATATTGGTGACATTGTTGTTGCTGTAATCAAAGAAGCAGTGCCGAATACGAACTTAGAAAGATCTGAAGTAATCAGAGCTGTAATTGTACGTACTTGTAAAGAACTCAAACGTAGCAACGGTATAATAATTCAGTATGATGATAATGCTGCAGTTGTCATTGATCAAGAAGGAAATCCAAAAGGAACTCGAATCTTTAGTGCAATCGCCCGGGAATTGAGACAGTTTAATTTCACTAAAATTGTTTCATTAGCACCCGAGGTATTATAAGACGAAACCGTGAAATGAATACATTATTCTGTGAATAAAATGGATTAATTAATGTATTTTATCTCATATATATCCCTTTTTTTGTAGTAATTATTATAAGTATCAGAAGTAGCAATTATTATATATAAGAGATAGAAAAAAATCATAATAACATAAATAATAGAAAAAGGAGCATGTTGATTATATAGAAAGTAAGGGACAACAATCATTTTAGTTTACCATGGGTAAGGACACAATCGCTGACATAATAACCTATATACGAAATGCTGACATGAATAAAAAAGGAATGGTTCAAATACCATTTACTAACATCACAGAAAACACTGTAAAAATACTTTTACGAGAGGGTTTTGTTGAAAACGTCAGAAAACATAGCGAAAACGGCAAATATTTTTTAGTTTTAACTCTGCGGTATAGAAGAAATAGAAAAGGATCATATAAAAGTTTTTTAAATTTAAAACGGATCAGTACACCCGGTCTACGAATATATTCTAATTATCAAAGAATCCCTCGAATTTTAGGGGGCATGGGAATTGTAATTCTTTCAACTTCTAGAGGTATAATGACAGATCGAGAGGCTCGAGTAGAGAGAATCGGTGGAGAAGTTTTATGTTATATATGGTAATCTTTCTAACATCCGAATTCTATGAGAAACTTCTATCCATTTTTGTAAAAAAGATAGAGAAAACGCAAGTTTTGAATATTATTTCACCCCTTAATATAATAATATATTATTAGTGAATGCGAGAAGGAGGTTTAACTGGAATTGGAAAAAGGGGGAACTCACGACGATTTCATTACTAAATGAATAACTTCCCCAAGGTATGTTTCAGGTTCGCTTATAGAATAAATGCAAATTGGATTTTGATTATAGCCTATGTTTCCGAAAAAATTCAATGTACTTTTTATAGGTATACAATTGGGAAAGAAAAAAAGAAGTCATTCAATTTAATTAGGGCGTTTTTGAACTTCAACATTATTTTTGTGAGGAAGGCTACAATTAGAAATTCTAAATTTAAGGAAACCTTATTTTCTTCCAATAATGAAATTTTGGATTAACTTATTAAGGAATGGCAAATATGAAAATAAGGGCCTCCGTTCGTAAAATTTGTGAAAAATGTCGATTGATTCGAAGACGGGGGCGAATTATAGTAATTTGTCCTAATCCAAGACATAAACAAAGACAAGGATAATATTTTCCAAACGGGGAATAAAAAATAGAATATAGATATTTCTATTTTTTATTTTTCTATTATATATATTCTTTTATATTATTATATATTTATTATCGAGTTATTATAAGAAATATTGTTGATATTTCAATTTTTGTTTTGAAATTTTATATTTTATATTTAAAAAATTGTATTTTATATTAATCGAAATAGAATACAATTAATATAGAAAAATAGAATATTAATTCTAGTTAGAAACTAATTAGAAAATAGAAAAGAATCTTTTTTTTGACATGAAATGGATATATCCATACCATATATCTTGGATTTATTTTTTTGAAATAATTAAATATGGCAAAACCTATACCTAAAATGGGTTCGCGTAAAAATGGACGTATTGGTTCGCGTAAGCATACTCGTAAAATACCAAAGGGAGTTATTCATGTTCAAGCTAGTTTCAACAATACTATTGTGACTGTTACAGATGTACGAGGTCGGGTGATTTCCTGGTCCTCCGCCGGTACTTGTGGATTCAAGGGTACACGAAGGGGGACGCCTTTTGCCGCTCAAACCGCAGCAGCAAGTGCTATTCGAACAGTAACAGATCAGGGCATGCAACGAGCAGAAGTCATGATAAAAGGTCCAGGTCTCGGAAGAGATGCGGCATTAAGGGCTATTCGTAGAAGTGGTATACTATTAAATTTTATACGAGATGTAACACCTATGCCACATAATGGATGTAGATCTCCTAAAAAAAGACGTGTGTAAAACTAAAAATAAACATTAAAAAGATTTCAAGAGAAATAAACAAGTCAAGGATTTGATCAAAATAATATATTACTATGGTTCGAGAGAAAATAAGAGTATCTACTCGGACACTACAATGGAAGTGTGTTGAATCAAGAATAGATAGTAAACGTCTTTATTATGGACGCTTTATTCTGTCTCCACTTATGAAAGGTCAAGCCGATACAATAGGCATTGCAATGCGAAGAGTTTTACTCGGAGAAATAGAGGGAACTTGTATCACATGTTTAAAATCAGAGAAAATACCACATGAATATTCTAGCATAGTAGGTATTCAAGAATCAGTACATGAAATTTTAATGAATTTGAAAGATATTGTATTAAGAAGTAATCTGTATGGAACTCGGGACGCATCTATTTGTTTCAAAGGCCCTGGATATGTAACCGCTCAAGACATCATTTTACCACCCTCTGTGGAAATAGTTGATAATACACAACATATAGCCAACGTAACGAAACCTATTAATTTTTGTATTGGATTAGAAATCGAGAGGAATCGTGGGTATCGTATAAAAACACTAAAAAACTTTCAAGATGGATGTTATCCTATAGATGCTGTATTCATGCCTGTTCGAAATGTAAATCATAGTATTCATTCTTATGTGAATGGGAATGAAAAACAAGAGATACTCTTTCTCGAAATATGGACAAATGGAAGTTTAACTCCTAAGGAAGCGCTTTATGAAGCCTCTCGGAATTTGATTGATTTTTTTATTCCCTTTTTACATGCAGAAGAAGATAACTTTAATTTAGAAAACAATCAACACAAAGTTACTTTGCCCCTTTTTACTTTTCATGATATATTGGCTAAGACTAAACTAAGGAAAAATAAAAAAGAAATAGCATTGAAATCCACTTTTATTGACCAATTAGAATTGCCTCCCAGGATCTATAATTGTCTCAAAAGATCCAATATTCACACATTATTAGAACTTTTGAATAATAGTCAAGAAGACCTTCTGAAAATGGAAGATTTTCGGATAGAAGATGTAAAATATATATTGTACATTTTAGAAATAGAAAAACATTTTGCATCAATTTGAAATGTGTTGGGATAGGATTTTTTCATATTTTTTTTTGAATAAAGGTGAAAATATGGGATTTAAATCTTTAGAACAAATACATATATTCAGAAGAGACTTAAAATGGAATAGATGTATCTAGGGATAATTCATTTTGAAACGACTAATCCCTAGATACACAATGGACATGACATGATATTTTATTT